ATTTATACTAATCTTTATCTTTTTAATATTAATATAAATAATAATAACAGGTACAAATAGTAAATTGAGGTATCCTTTATATGACAACTTTCGACTTTCCCTCTGTTTTGGTGCCTTTAGTAGGCTTAGTATTTCCGGCAATGGCAATGGCTTCTTTATTTCTTCATGTTCAAAAAAATAAGACTGTTTAGATCTGATGGGCCCAACTCTGATCCATTTTTTTTTTCAAAACTAAGACTTGTATCATAACGCAGATACCTTTTTAGTGTAAGAAAAGAAGGTATAACATGCGGCGCTTTCGTCGAAAAAAGGGGCTCTTTGGCCTGTAGAAAGATGATATGGGGGTAAAGAAAGGAATTCTATCTATTTGAAAAAAAAATCTCAGGATCGCCGGATGGCTGAACTGTAAAATCGGTACATCTATATGTATATTGATGGGATCATACGAAGGGTATGTTTTTTTTTTTATTTTAGATCTAACCAATTTGATAAATTACTCTTAAAGGTTCACATCAAACTAGTACTAGTTGATGAGAGTTACTTCGGAAACAAAAAGAGTAAAGTCTAGGGTATTCTCTCAATTCCAATAAAACGAAACCAGATCAAGTATGAGTTGTCGATCAGAACATATATGGATACAACCTATAACGGGGTCGCGAAAAACAAGTAATTTCTGCTGGGCCATTATCCTTTTTTTAGGTTCATTAGGATTCTTATTGGTTGGAACTTCCAGTTATCTTGGGAGAAACTTGATATCTTTATTTCCGTCTCAGCAAATCCTTTTTTTTCCACAAGGGATTGTGATGTCTTTCTATGGGATCGCGGGTCTCTTTATTAGCTCCTATTTGTGGTGCACAATTTCGTGGAATGTAGGGGGTGGTTATGATCGATTCGATAGAAAAGAAGGAATGGTGTGTATTTTTCGTTGGGGATTCCCTGGAAAAAATCGTCGCATCTTCCTCCGATTCCTTATAAAGGATATTCAGTCCGTCAGAATAGAAGTTAAAGAGGGTATTTATGCTCGCCGTGTCCTTTATATGGATATCAGAGGCCAGGGGGCCATTCCCTTGACTCGTACTGATGAGAATGTTACTCCACGGGAAATCGAACAAAAAGCTGCCGAATTGGCCTATTTCTTGCGTGTACCGATTGAAGTATTTTGAGAAATGAGCTGAGAGAGTGAATGCTTTCTCAGCAGGAAGGAAAAACTAAAGAATCCCCCTTTTCTATACCATAACTTAACTGAAGTTTCTTCATAACGCTCATTCTAGTCAAAGAAGACGTATACATAACGTAACAACCACAAAACAAAACCATTTTTGTGGTCTTTTATGTGTATGGAAATCTACACAACTTAATTCAATAACAAAAAAAATTAAGTAACAAATCGAAAAAATGGATTCATCCTTTCTATTTTCTATCAAAGCAGTTCGAAATACATAAATTTTTTTATTCCGGACTCTGAGTAGTCAGTGAAATTTTTTAAAAATAGAAGATATTTTGATATAATGATAGAAAAGAATATTCATTACCTAAATAAAGCGGTTTTTTCAGGCAGTCATTGATTCGTCGAAAAGGGGGATACTTGCTTCGAATTTGACCAATTACTATATCTGGAAACAATATAATATTTTTTTGTTAACTCTTTGAATTCGAATCTGTATTCTTTCTACATTCAAAGACTAACTCCGAAATCACAAATAAAAAACAAAACAGTGAATAGATTCATAAGTTCGATACTTTGTAATAGAACTCATGCATGAGAGAAATATTGGATGGCGTAGAGTCAACTAATGAGGTCGGTTCATTAAAAATTCATAGACGAAATGAAAAAATGTCAAAAAAGAAAGCATTCAACCCTCTTTTATATCTTGCATCTATAGTATTTTTGCCCTGGTGGATTTCTCTCTCATTTAATAAAAGTCTGGAATCTTGGGTTACTTATTGGTGGAATACTAGGCAATCTGAAATTTTTTTGAATGATATTCAAGAAAAAAATATTCTAGAAAAATTCATAGAATTGGAGGAAATCTTTCTTTTGGAGGAAATGATCAAGGAATACTCGGAGACACATCTACAAAACCTTCGTATAGGAATCCACAAAGAAACGCTCCAATTAATCAAGATACACAATGAGGATCATATCCATACGATTTTGCACTTCTTGACAAATATAATCTGTTTCGTTATTCTAAGTGGTTATTCAATTTTGGGTAATAAAGAACTTGTTATTCTTAACTCTTGGGCTCAGGAATTTCTATATAACTTAAGTGACACAATAAAGGCTTTTTCGATTCTTTTATTAACAGATTTATGTATCGGATTCCATTCGCCCCATGGTTGGGAACTAATGATTGGCTTTGTCTACAAAGATTTTGGATTTGCTCATAATGATCAAATTATATCTGGTCTTGTTTCTACTTTTCCAGTCATTCTAGATACTCTATTTAAATTTTGGATTTTTCGTTATTTAAATCGTGTTTCTCCGTCACTTGTAGTG